TGACCGACGGAGCCAACAAAAACAAAAGCAAAGAATACAAAGAATTAATATTCAAAAAAAAAATGAAATTCTTTGTTCATTTTTTTTTTTTATTTTTAAATAATTTGAATTTATATTAATATATATTATATAATTTCTAGTTTTTAGAATTCAATTCTAATCTACTAATCTAATATTTATATATATATCTTATTTTTTTTTTCTATTTTTCTATAGAATTTCTATTTATTTATAGAAAAAAATTTCTAATCAAATTTCATAAAATTTCAAATAAACAAAGTGATAATCTAATTGATTAGAATAAAAAAAAAGAGAGTTCTTATTCGAACTGCCTCGTAATCTTTAACCAATTCTGCGCTTCAATATAATTCCCAGGAGTAAGCGCTATAGCCTGTTTCCAATATTCAGCGGCTTGGTCGAACCAAGCCTCCGCAATTTCAGAATCTCCCTGTCGAATGGCCTGTTCTCCACGGTCGGAATAGGCGGTCAATTCCTTCCCTTGGAACCGTACTTGAGAGTTTCCTAACTCATACGGCTCGGCAGTCAATTCTTTTGGTGTCTACCCTAGCCCTACCATATATCTAACTGAATGAGATTTCTCATAGATCTATTTGATTTTTCTCGGGTTAACGTTAAACAAAAAAGGTTAATTACATGAGTTTCAAACTTGACTTTTGATTCAATTAATAATCAGTTTTCTCTTTTCTCCTACCTTCAGAAAAATAAAGCATAGGCATTTCGAAACTCTCATTAGAATTTTCTGAAAAGGTAACTATCTCGCTTTCATATTCTATAGAAATTTATATAGAATCCTTGAAAAAGACTTCTTCCTCATAAAAAAAAAGACTTACTCTCTTTGGGATCTGATGCTACACCGCTGCTCAATACCTTAGGGGATCGGCTCTATTACATAAGTCGATTCCTCATTTTTATCTCATATCATGACATAAATAAGCAGTTCTTATTGTATCGCCCAAAACCTTGTAAATTGATCTTTACGGTGCTTCCACTATCAATTAGATCTTTTCTTTTATCCATAGAATAAAATATTTAGGCATATATATTTTTTCATATTTCGAAGTTTCTTTCTTTGCTACAGCTGATAAAAATCGTTTTTTGGACGATGCAATATGTAGAAATCCTACTTTTTTTCTAGTATTTATTGTCGTATTTGCCCTTTCCTTTTATTTCTTTCTATAGTGGAGATAGTCGCACGTAATGACAGATCACAGCCATATTATTAAAAGCTTGTGGTAAGAACGGGTTTCGCTCTAGTGCCCGAAAATAATATTCTAAAGCTTTCGTATGTTCGCCGTTACTTGTGTGGATAAGGCCTATGTTATAGAGTATATAGCTTCGATCATAGGGATCAATTTCGAGTCGCATAGCTTCATAATAATTCTGTAACGCTTCTGCATAATTGCCTTCGGATTGAGCCGACATTCGTTACGGTCGTCATTCAATTAAAAGAATTCTCCGTTCCAAAACCGTACGTGAGATTTTCACCTCATACGGCTCCTCCTTTATGTGCATAATGAAAATAATCCAGAATCCATGGAATTAAAAGAAGGACGAAATATTGTCATTATGAACTGAGCGGGGCTAATGTTTTTACAAGAAATCTCTAGCTAACCCTCTTGCAAAAGATCCTTTCTTAACATCAAGCGTGCTGGTACTAGATAAAAATGTAAACTCCAACAATTTCTTTGTTCTCAACGCCCTTTAATTTCCAGGAATTAGTCACTTCAACAATCTTCGATGGTTATATGGGTATCCAAAGTACGAACGAGATGGATGTTTGTTGTCCCAACCATTTCTTTTAGTACCGATCCCGATAAAGAAAAGGAGTGCTTTATAACAAAGTTTTTGTTTTGTTGATTCCTAGGCGTAGTGCTCCTTCCTTTATGCCGCCTATTGATACTAGTGTAGTAGGATTGAACCGCGATACAGATCTATGATCTATAGGTCTAACCTTTCGCTCAATACTAGAATCAACAATTCAAGCATCTGAGGTTGCATTAATCGGGGATACACGACAGAAGGAATTGCTTTATTTTATAAACTTCACCTTCAACCAGCGTCGATTTTTTTATTTCAATAGTCTTTTTTTATATTCCGAATCATGTGTCTTTTTCCTAAGGCTGAGGGCGGTAAAGTCAAAATAATAATAATCAAATCACACCATCTCTGTAATAAGTAAATGCCTCTTTTTCTCCTGAAGTTGTCGGAATTATTCGTAATAAGATATTGGCTACGATTGAAAAGGTCTTATCAATAAAATTTCCATTTATTCGCGATCTAGGCATAGGTAAAAAGAATCCATTCTATAACTCTTTTCATTACCTCTCGTGAGAAAATGATCTCACAAACAAAGGAAATGTACAGTACGAAATAACATAAAAAAAAGTAGACCTATTCAAAAAAAAAAGGATATGACTTTCTACCTCAATTTTTTTGTCGCTTTGACAGAAAAAAAAATCAAAGAAATTATTCTAATTTCGTCGAAGTTGAAGAATCAAAGAATTTGTTCTACGGATTAGGATAGATTTGGAAAATTTGAAAAGCTTTGATTCAATTTAAATTATGATATGATCAAAATAGGAAAAAGAATCGAATAATTGTTCTATGATGAAAATGAAAATAGAATAACTGTCCTTTTTGTCTTTCGTACATAGCAAGTATACACTATCTAATCAAAAAAAAATCCCCGGGATGCTTGCTTTAGGAATTTGTAATAGATCCACGGGGTAAAAGGTTGGTTTGGTTGTTGAGAGATCTAAAACTATAAAAGAATTTTCTAATTTTTATAGAATAGAAATGGAATTGAAGTCTAAAGAGAATTATGAGCTAAAGGTAATCATTATGTAGGAGAGATGGCCGAGTGGTTCAAGGCGTAGCATTGGAACTGCTATGTAGACTTTTGTTTACCGAGGGTTCGAATCCCTCTCTTTCCGTACCTTCACCTAATTCACCAATGTAACTAACCGCAATGTATCAAATACAAATAAGAACGGATACAAAAAAATAGTTAAACTTTTCTTTGATATAGATTCTTTTTTTTTTATGTTGTTTGATATAGATTCTCTATTCCTAATTTATGTGATACAAAAAAGAAAATACTGTAAAAAGCAGACACAGAATGGAAATTTTCATAAAAGATATGATACATGAATAGGATAGAAATCCCCGAATTAAATCCTTTGCCTTCCTTTCCTTATTTACTTAACCTTAACTTAGGCAAAAGGGAGGGGTGCAAATTTGTAAAACCCCCTTTTTTTTTTATTTTAGTTAGGGTTAAATCTGACGAGAATAATATTCTACGACAAGCAATTCATTTATTTTCAAACCGACCCATTTCCTATCTATTATTTGATTGACTACTCCTTTATATTGTAATGTGTGAAGGGTCAAATGTTTTGGTAATTCCTTATGTTTGGATGAATCCAGATAATTTTGAATCAGAGCTCGAGATTTTTTTTCATCCTTCACTGAAATAATATCTCGGGGTTTGCAGCGATAATTTGGTATATCTATTATACGACCATTAACTAAAATATGTCTATGGTTAACTAATTGGCGAGCTTGAGGAATAGTCGAAGCCATGCCCAATCGAAAAAGGATGTTATCCAAACGCATTTCAAGTAATTGTAGCAAAACCGGACCGGTTGGCCCTTTTGCTTTTCCGGCAATATGAACGTATTTAAGTAATTGTCGCTCTGTAAGACCATAATGAAAACGCAATTTTTGTTTTTCTTTTAAACGAATAGAATATTGAGAGTTTTTCCGGGGGCGCCATTGATTTCTAAGTCTAAGATCGCTTCCGGCTCTAGGGTTTTTACTAGTTAGTCCTGGTAAAGCTCCCAGACGGCGTATTTTTTTGAAACGAGGTCCTCGATAACGTGACATAAAGACTCCTTATTTATTTTATAAATTTGATTGAAATTTCATAAATAAAAAAATTAAAACTGAACTAAATGAAGCGAAATCCCATAAAATGAAGTATTGTACTACAAACAAATAGGAATGAGATGAATTAGATCAATCTACATATTTTTTTTTATTGATTTTTTTGTTTGTATTTTTTGATTGTATAGATATACAATCAAAAAATACAAATCTATTTATTAGATAACTTCTATATATTGATATAGAAATAGAAAGTTAGAAATAGAAAATATAGATAATTTATATAGATAAATAAAACCAAAAGAAAACCCTTTCTTTTTTTTGTTCTTGATTTATTCTCCAAAGAAAAGATAGAACTCCGCCATTCATAATTGGAAGTTTCTACGACATAATAAAGAAATTTTTGACCTTTGGAAAAAAAAAGATGAAGAAGCTCTTTCAATCTTCTTTGATTTCCAAAAATCTTATCAATCATGTAAAAAAGAAAACAAATAGAAAAAGCCGGCTATCGGAATCGAACCGATGACCATCGCATTACAAATGCGATGCTCTAACCTCTGAGCTAAGCGGGCTTAAATAAAAGAAATTTTGCATACATGGGAATTAGGAAAACTCTTAGGATTTTATCTATTAACGATAACTTCTATTTTATTTAAATGTTAAATAACAATCAAATTGAATAATTTCAAATTGAATTTCTTTCGTTAGATTTAGTTTAGAGTTTTCTAAATCAAATCTATAAATAGAATCTACTAATTAGATTAGTAAGTGAGGATCCTTTTAGAGATTTTTTTTAATTTCTAATGCTCTAATTATTTTATATATTATAAGTCTAAATAATTAAAGTCTAAATGCTAAATGATTCAACTTTTTTTAGACTTTAGACTAAATAATTAGAAATAGAAAATAATAAATAGAAATAAATGGAATAATTAGTTAGAACTAGAATACTATAAATGATAAAAATGCTAAATAAAATTTCTATTTTTAATTATGTTATGGTATGGCTATATAGAGGGTCTTGCTCAAATGTGTCTAAGAAAAAAGGGGGGGGATAAAAATCAAAATGAAATGAAAGAGGCAACCAAAATAAA